AATAGGCGGGTGAATTCCTTCCCTGAGAACCGTACTTGAGAGTTTCCTACCTCATACGGCTCGAGAGCCAATTCTTTTGGTGTCTCAATTTTGAAACTTTGACCTATTTAATTTAACCTAATATCTAAATTCAATAAGATTTTTTTTAGATATCCCTTTTTTTTTTTTATTGAGTTAACCAAAAGAGATTAGTTACATGAGTTTCAAACTTTAATTTTTACTTAATTAATATTAATATAATATTTAGTTTTATCTTTTCTCCCACCTTCAGAAAAAAAAAAACGAAAGCATAGGCATTTAAACTCTCGTTAGAATTTTCTGAAAAGTAACTATCTCGGTTTCATATCTAAATTGATACAGAATCTTTGAAAAAGACTTTTCTTTATAAAAAAATAAAAAAGACTTCCTGTCTTTAGGATCTGATGCTACACCGCTGCTCAATACCTTAGGGGATCGACTCTATTACATAAGTAGATTCCTAATGGTTATCTCATATCATGATATAAATAAGCAGTTCTTATTGTATTGGTTCAAAACCTCGTTAATTAATTGATCTTTACGGTGCTTTCTCTATCAATTAAGATCCGTTATCCATAGAATAACGTATTTAGGCATATCTATTCTTCATATTTTGAGTTCTATGAAGTTTCTTTTTTTGCTACAGCTGATAAAAATCGTTTTTTGGACGATGCTTATGTAGAAAGCCTATTTTTTATTTCTAGTATTTAATTTACTAGTTGTTCTTTCTTTCCTTTTTTTCTATAGTGGAGATAGTCGCACGTAATGACAGATCACAGCCATATTATTAAAAGCTTGTGGTAAGAAGGGGTTTCGTTCTAATGCCCGAAAATAATATTCTAAAGCTTTCGTATGTTCTCCGTTACTTGTGTGGATAAGACCTATGTTATAGAGTATATAGCTTCGATCATAGGGATCAATTTCTAGTCGCATAGCTTCATAATAATTTTGTAATGCTTCTGCATAATTTCCTTCGGATTGAGCTGACATCCGTTACGGTCGTCATTCAATTTAAAGAATCCTCCGTTTCAAAACCGTACATGAGATTTTCATCTCATACGGCTCCTCCTTTATGTGCATAATGAAAATAATATATGGAAAAAAATTGATGTCATTATGAACTGAGTGGGGCTAATGTTTTTACAAGAAATCTCTAGCCAACCTTTCTGCAAAAGATCTTTTCTTACCACCAAGTGTGCTCATAATAGATAAAAAAATGGAAACTCCAACAATTTCTTTGTTCTCAACGCTCCTTAATTTCCAGGAATTAGTCACTTCAACAGTTTTCAATGGTTATACGGGTATCAAAAGTACGAACGAGATGGATGTTTGTTGTCCCAACCATTTTTTTGAGTCCCGATCCCCATGAAGGAAAGGGAATTTTTTTTGACAAAGTTTCTGTGTTGTTGATTTCTCGACGTAGTACTTCTTCCCCTATGCCCCCTATTGGTATTAGTATAGTAGTATTGACCTGCAATACGGAACCCATAGGTATAACCTTTCGCTCAATACTAGAATCAAAATTGAAGCATTTGAGGTTGCATTAATCGTAGATACACAACAGAAGGAATTGTTTTAGTTATATTATAAACTTCACCTTCAAGAAGCATAGATTTTTTTTCAATAAGATTTTTTCTTTCTATGCTGAATTATGTCTCTTTTTCCTATTCCTAAGAATGAGAGTGTTAAAAGTCAATAAAATAAAAAATAATAAGATAATCAAATCGCACCATCTCTGTAATAGGTAAATGCCTCTTTTTCTCCTGAAGTTGTCGGAACTATTCGTAATAAGATATTGGCTACAATTGAAAAGGTTTTATCAATAAAATTTCCATTTATACGCGATCTAGGCATAGCTAATAATCCATTCTAGACTTTTTTCATTACCTCTCTCGTGAGAAAATGATCCCACAAAGAAAGGAATTGTACAGTACGAACTAACATAAAAGTGGACTCATTAAAATTTGAAAAAGCCTTCTACTTCACTTCTACTTCAATTACTTCCATTTTTTTTTGACGGAATCAAAATTAAAATAGAAATGACTTTTCGGAGAGATGGCCGAGTGGTTGAAGGCGTAGCATTGGAACTGCTATGTAGACTTTTGTTTACCGAGGGTTCGAATCCCTCTCTTTCCGTACTTTCAACTAATTCACCAATCTTATGTTACTGACCACAATGTATCAAATGAAATACTAATCGTATATAAATCGGATATAAAAAAAGTTAGACCTTTCTTTTTCTTTATATAGATTTTCTATTCTTAATATCTTTAATACACAAAGTACTGGAAAGAGCAAACAAGTGATGAAAATCTCCCTAACGATCTATGATACATGAGTGGTCCCGCATGAAATGCCTTACCTTGTGCCCTTTTATTTAGCTTAACTTAGGCAAAAAAAAAGGGGGCAAAGTTGAATTGTCCGAACTCTTGTTTTCTTATTTTAATTAAGCCAGGTTTAAGTCTGACGAGAATAATATTCT